GTTTTTTCACATAACATACATAGGGCGGTTGTTCCATTTTATTTGTTTTCTCAATTTATTCTTTTTTTCAATACTAATATTGACAACAGTGTATCAAATAAATATAATCCGATCGTGAATAAACGGACCCATTTACTTATGTTAATTATAGGCTCCATTTAATTTATCAAATGGTGGATTTTCTACGATACAAAAACAAGGAATCCCTTATTTGTTTGATTATGATTGAAAGGTAATTAATTGAATTTGAATTGAGAGGTAAATAAAAAACGAAATAATACATACATATATATTAATAAAAAAATTTAATATAGAATAATGTATAATGGATAACATAGTAAATAGTGGATATCAAGGGGTGGTCTATCATTTTTTATTTTTTGTGAGAAAATTTTTTGTTTTATCTGTTCATTTTTATGTTGAGAATCTATTCGCCTTCGATATTTTGAGTTTTTTCCATTTTTGAATGTCTAATATTTTTTTAGACAATTCAATCTTTTATTTGTGTTGTTTTTATTGCGATTGGATATACACACCCATCCTATTTATAAATTTAATAAATAAATAGTATTTGGGGTTGCTAACTCAATGGTAGAGTACTCGGCTTTTAAGAGCGACTCCATTTTTTACACATTTCTATGAAGCAATTGGTTCGTCCATACCATCGGTAGAGTTTGTAAAACCACGACTGATCCAGAAGGGAATGAATGGAAAAAGTAGCATGTCGTATCAATCAATCACGAATTCGAAAAGTATTTCACTCTTATATGTATCCGGTCCAAATTTTTGTTTGAATTCTTGGCTCGGAACAAAAAAATTCAGTTGGGTTTAATTTATAAAGGGATAGAGCTTGGCGGCTCTAATTATAGGGAAACAAAAAGTAACGAGCTTTCATTTATTTTGTATTTGAATGATTACCCCATCTAATTATACGTTAAAAAGAGGTTAGTGCTTTATGTGGGAAAAGCTTTTCCTGTGAATGGATTATTTATTTTTATTATGAGTCCTAACTATAAAGCAATTTTCCATTCAATTTGGGGATAGCGAGAAATGTGTATGTGTAAAAGAAAGAGTATATTGATAAAGATATTTTTTTCCAAAATCAAAAGAGTGATTGGGTTGAAAAAAATAAAGGATTCCTAACTAGCTTGTTATCCTAGAACAAAAATTAGGTGGAAAAAGCGATTAGAGCGAGTCCGTTGATAGGTTTTGCTTGTTTTCTAGGTATCTATATACAATATATAGAATTCGTTTTTTATTTATATATTCAAATTTATATATATATAGAATTCCCTGTTTTGACCATATCGCACTATGTATCATTTGATAATCCAATGAATCTCTGATTCTTTATTTGACTAAATAGGATTTTTTAAAATGGAGGAATATCGCGTATTTTTAGAACTCCATAGATCTCGCCACCGGGACATCCTATACCCGCTTTTTTTTCGGGAGTATATTTATGGACTCGCTTATAGTCGTGGATCCATTTTTGTGGAAAATGTAGGTTATAATAATAATTATAATAATAAATTTAGTTTACTAATTGTAAAACGTTTAATTACTCGAATGTATCAACAGACTCATTTGATCATTATTGTTAATGATTCTAACAAAAATCCTTTTTGGGGTTATAACAATAATTATTATTCTCAAATAATATTCGAAGGTTTTGTTGTCGTTCTAGAGATTCTATTTTCTCTACAATTATATATATCTTCCTTAAACTTAAAAGAGTTAGAAATCGTAAAATCTTATCAAAATTTGGGATCAATTCATTCCATTTTTCCTTTTTTCGAAGATAAATTTATATATTTCAATCATAAGTCAGATATAAGAATACCCTATCCTATCCATCTGGAAATCTTGGTTCAAATCTTTCGATATTGGATAAAAGATGTCTTTTTCTTTCACTTATTAAGGTTGTTTTTTTATGACTATTGTGACGAGAACAGTTTTTTTACTCCAAAAAAATCGATTTCTACTTTTTTTTTTAAAAGTAATCCAAGATTTTTCTTACTACTATATAATTTATATGTATGGGAATACGAATCTATCTTTCTTTTTCTACGTAATAAATCCTCTCAGTTACGATTGAAATATTTTCGCGTTTTTTTTGAGCGAATTTTTTTCTATGAAAAAATAGAACATCTTGCAGAAATATTTGTTAAGAATTTCTCATATACCTTATCATCCTTCAGGGATCCTTTCATCCATTATGTTAGATATCAAGGAAAATCAATTCTGGTTTCAAAGAATACGCCTCTTTTGATAAATAAATGGAAATACTATTTTATCTATTTATGGCAATGTCATTTTGATATTTGGTCTCAACCAAGAACGATCGATATAAACCAATTATCCCAGCATTCATTTCACTTTTTGGGTTATTTTTTAAGTATTAGGCTAAATCTTTCAGTGGTACGAAGTCAAATGTTACAAAATTCATCTCTAATAAAAATTGTTATGAAAAAGCTTGATACAATAGTTCCGATTATTC